TTTCTTCTTTAATTAGAAATTCTTTAAAGATTTCTATTTTTTTCTATAAATAGAATCAGGAGGTCCTTATTTTCATTTTTTTTTCTTAGTGATTTAGAATAGAACAAGTAATCAAATAGAAGAGAATGTATAGGAATTTCCATCTCAAGATTTAGAAGATCTTGTGTTGGTATATTCCTTTTATTATTATTTAATAATAGTATTGGGATTCGAATCCAGGTGGAGGGGTTTTTCTTGGTTGAATACAGAAAAAGAAGACTCCCTTTTTTTGTTGTGCTTCGCTAGGTCGAGGTAAGTAAGGTATACGAAGGAAAAGCCTATTTGACAATGAAAGTTACCAAAGATATTCGTTTTTTTTTTCAAAAAACTTTAGCTTGTACACAAATACAGCAGGCCTTTCCTAAATCCATGTGAATTCCTCTTCGTAGTTTTTCATTTCACCAGGCCCGTGAAATGAGTTGACTTCCAAAATTCAATAAGATTGGGGATATCAAAAGAAAGGGAGTCTCACTAATTCTTTTATTGTGGATATGAATATGTAATTCGCCTCCGAAGATTAATGACGAAAGGTTGGTTTGTTTATCTGCAATTGCAAAAATCAATATCCATTGGATCCATTGATATGCGTTTTTTCTTTCATCTGCTTAAACGATTGCCGTGAGTAAACTTATAGGAATAATTGGATTTAACTTAGTTACAAGCAAGAAATAATAATGAAGAAATGCAAATTATACAATTTTTTTTTTTGCATTTTTCATTTTTATAGGGCTATACGGACTCGAACCGTAGACCTTCTCGGTAAAACAGATCAAACTTATTATTATTAAAATGATCTGACCTGTTTCAAAGACCCAACATGCATTTTTTTTTGCATTGGGCTCCTTCATTAACTGATATAAATATCAGTTAGTCTGCCATTTTTTTTCTTGACAGAAAAAAAGATAAGGAAATGGCTCCATGTGCTCTGATTCATTATTTGGGAGCATTACCAAAGTGTTTCAAAGGTGGGATTATCTTGACGTAGGTCTGTCTCTGGCCTAGATCAACCTAAGTTAAATGAAGTCTCTATCGTTCTGCTTAAAAAATCAAATATGAAACTTCATACACCTTAAAGTTCATATGACGAAAAGAGATTTTTTTGAGGTCCTTATACTCATTATGCCTAGCATTGAATAGACTGGGTATTCACCTTATCAAGATCTCAAATCAATGATGGGGCCTGTTTGGCACCTCCTAAATGGGCGTACAAATTGGACCGAACCCTTTGTCAGGCTATGGTTCCCTCAAAGTTATGGAGTAAGACATCGATTTCTCAACAAGATCAATTTTTCTGATTGTATGATGAACTCCCTTGAAAAACATTGGCGCGCGTGTAAACGAGTTGCTCTACCAACTGAGCTATAGCCCTTAGTGCTTGTGATACATATTTTATCATGTAGGTAAATTCTTGTCAAGAGAAATATTCCATGATCCAACATCAAGAATCTTTGATCTCTTTGAGTGGTATTCCTTAGATTAGTATTGCTTATAAGTAATATGATATTTATAATCCATCGACAGGATGGGTTTCATTTGGTTCTCTTTGGGATGATAAATGACCTACTTAACTCAGTGGTTAGAGTACTGCTTTCATACGGCGGGAGTCATTGGTTCAAATCCAATAGTAGGTAAAACTTATTAGATACCATTGACTCTGGTATCTAATAAGGTTTACGACCCACCTTTAGTGATATTTATTTTTTGATTTTGTATCTTTTCTATTTCATTTTTTAATTTGAATTTTTGCATCAGAATTGGATTCTGTTTGATTGTATTTGATTGTATTCACTCGACAGAATCTAAATAGGATTAGAAAGAGAACTTCTTTTTATTATTCGAACGTACCAACTAGTTATGAAATCGGATTGCTAGCCTCCACCCGTGTTCTAGCTCGTCGTAGAGCTAGATTTGCCTCAATTTTTTGTCTCCTTCCTTCAGCCTTTTTCACATTAGCTTCCGCTATTTCAAGAGTTTGCTGAGCTTCTTGTGGATCAATGTCACTACCCTTCTCCGCATCATTTACTAAAACAGTGATCTCATTATTTCCTATTCTAGCAAAACCACCCATCAGAGCCATCGTTAACCATTGGTCGTTAAGGCGTATTCTCAAAATCCCTATATCTACAGCTGTGGCAATAGGGGCGTGATTTGGTAATATGCCAATTTGACCACTATTGGTAGATAAAACAATTTCTTCCACTTCTGAATCCCAAACAATTCGATTAGGGGTCAGTACACTAAGATTTAAGGTCATTTCTTCAAATCGCTCTCCATTTCTAAGTTCATAGCCTTCGCGGTAGCTTCATCGATAGTACCTACCAAATAAAAGGCCTGTTCAGGAAGACCATCTAATTCTCCGGAAAGGATCAATTGAAATCCTCGAATTGTTTCTGCTAGACCAACATATTTCCCTGGAGAACCGGTAAATACTTCTGCTACGAAAAAGGGTTGTGATAAGAAA